GTTCTTGTAGTTAAATTTTATAACAGCGGCTTTTCAGGCCGCGGATCTCGGAGAGAGGCCGGGCAGGAACTTATGATAGAATTCGTATTGTTTATAGGGGTATGTTTTGCTTTGGGGGGTTTAGCGGTTGCATCTAATCCGTCTCCTTATTATGGAGTGTTAGGGTTAGTTGTGGCGGCTGTTGCGGGGTGTGGATGGTTAGTAAGTTTGGGGGTTTCTTTTGTGTCCTTGGTACTTGTTATGGTGTATTTAGGGGGAATGTTGGTGGTCTTTGTTTACTCGGTTTCGTTAGCGGCGGATCCATATCCTGAGTCTTGGGCTAGTTGAGGAGTTGTTGGTTATGGTTTTGGGTTAGGTCTGGTTGTGTTAGTGGGTATTGTTGCTGGGGGTATGTTGGGACTGGTGGTGGATGAGGGGACGGTGAATAATGGGGGGTTATTGTCGGTTCGGTCGGACTTTGTTGGGGCTGGTATGCTTTACTCGGATGGGGTTGGGTTGCTTTTGATTGGGGGGTGAGGTCTGTTGTTGACTTTGTTTGTGGTGTTAGAGCTTGTGCGGGGTCTGTCTCGGGGGGCGATTCGGGCTGTTTAGGGGGGGGGGGGTCAGGAGGTAGTTTAGTTTAAAATGCCAGCTTTGGGAGTTGGAGATGAAGGTTTGATTCCTTTCTTCCTGATTGGGTAACTCTAAGAAGGGGTTTAGTCTTCAATCTTTGGTTTACAAGACCAATGTTTTTATAAACTATTAGAGTAAGTTAGAGCTTTAGTAGTTTATTCTCTAGGATGGCCGCGAGGGGGAATAGAATTAGGATAATTGTGAAGTAGGAGAGTGAGGCTAGTTGGCCGATGATGATGAATGGGTGTTCTACTGGTTGGCTTCCAACTCAGGTTAATACTAGGACGTTTGCAACTAGGGCTCAGAAGAGGATTTGTGAGATGGGTCGGAAGGTTATTGATCGGAGTTTAGATGTGTGGAGTAGGGGGAGGAGGAATAGTACGAGGATTGAGGCAGCTAGGGCTAGTACACCTCCTAGTTTGTTAGGGATGGATCGGAGGATGGCGTATGCGAATAGGAAGTATCATTCAGGTTTGATATGTGGGGGTGTTACTAAGGGGTTGGCTGGTGTAAAGTTTTCTGGGTCTCCTAGTGAGTTGGGGGAGAATAGGGCTAGTGAGACAAGTAGGGCAAGTATTATTGCGAACCCTAGGATGTCTTTGATGGTGTAGTAGGGGTGGAACGGGATTTTGTCACAGTCTGAGGGGATTCCTATTGGGTTGTTTGATCCTGTTTCGTGTAGGAAGGTGAGGTGTACTAGTGTGAGTCCTACGATTACGAAAGGGAGGAGGAAATGGAGAGCAAAGAATCGGGTTAGGGTGGGGTTGTCTACGGAGAATCCTCCTCAGGCTCATTCGACTAGTGTTTGGCCGATGTAGGGGATTGCAGAGAATAGGTTTGTAATAACGGTGGCCCCTCAGAAGGATATTTGTCCTCATGGTAGGACGTAACCTACGAAGGCGGTTGCTATAAGGGTTAGTAGAAGGATGACTCCAACGTTTCAAGTTTCTTTGTTTAGGTATGAGCCGTAGTANATNCCTCGGCCGATGTGTAGGTAGATGCAGATGAAGAAGAAGGAGGCTCCATTAGCATGTAGGTTTCGGATTAGTCAACCATATTGGACGTCTCGGCACATGTGGGCAACGGAGGAGAAGGCTAGGTTGGTGTCTGCCGTGTAGTGTGTGGCTAGTAGTAGGCCGGTGATGATTTGGGTGATTAGGCAGATGCCTAGTAGGGATCCGAAGTTTCATCATGTTGAGATGTTCGATGGTGTGGGGAGATCGATTAGAGCGTCGTTGATGATTTTTAGGATTTGGTGGTTTTTACGAAGATTGGGTGCCATTGTTAATTTCTGTAGGTGGATATGAGGAAGATGATGATGGATAGGGCGAATGACCCTAGATAAGCTTTGATGAGGCCAGAGTGGAGGGAGGTTGTGGCTTTGGTTATTATTTGTTGTAGATGGGCTAGTCCTTCTGGTCCTAGTATTTTGTATCAGGAGAGGTCGATTAGGTGGGAAGCAATGTTTTGTCCTCCGCTAAGGAAGTTGGTTATGTGGAGGCGGTGGACTAGGGGGTTGAAATATCCTAGTGATGTGGAGAAGTTTGAGAATGGGGTTTGTTTCGTTAGGATAAGGGTTTGGGTTATTTTTGAGATTTCTAGTGCTAGGGCAATGCCTAGGGCTGTTACCATTAAGGCGGTTATTTTGATGGAGGTGGGTATGGTTATTGTGGGGGTTTTTGTAGGGATGATGAATGAGGTGAGGATGAATCCTGCTAGGATGCTTCCTAGTGCAAGACGGGTAATTGGGGAGGTTACTGCGGGGTTGTTTTCGTTTATTGGGGTCAGGGGTGAAATCCGAGTGAAACCGGTTTGAACTAGTACGGTCATGCGGATTGTGTAGACTGCGGTGAATGAGGTGGCGAGCAGTGTTAGGATGAGGGCTCAGGTGTTTAGGTAGGAAGTATTTAGGCTTTCGATGATTTGGTCTTTTGAGTAGAATCCGGCTAGGAATGGAGTTCCTATTAGGGCTAGGTTTCCGATAGTAAGGCATGAGGTGGTTGTAGGTAATATTTTTTGGAGGCCTCCTATTTTTCGGATGTCCTGTTCTCCGTTTAGGCAGTGGATGATTGAGCCTGAGCATAGGAATAGTATGGCTTTGAAGAATGCATGAGTAGAGATATGGAGGAAGGCTAGTTCTGGTAGGTTTAGTCCGATTGTGACTATTATGAGGCCTAGTTGGCTTGAAGTGGAGAAGGCGATGATTTTTTTGATGTCGTTTTGGGTTAGGGCGCAAGTGGCTGCGAATAGTGTAGATAGTGCGCCTAAGCAGAGGCATAGGCTTAGGGCGGTCTGGTTGTTGTTGAATAGGGGGTGGGTTCGAATTAGTAGGAAAATTCCAGCTACTACTATTGTGCTGGAGTGGAGTAGGGCTGACACGGGGGTTGGGCCTTCTATGGCGGCAGGTAGTCATGGGTGTAGGCCGAATTGGGCTGATTTGCCGGTTGCAGCTAGGATTAGGCCTAGTAAAGGTAGTGTGGGGGTTTGGGATGGGGTGGAGAGTTGTTGGATTTCTCAAGTGTTTATAGTGGAGGCTAGTCAGGCTATACATAGAATGAGGCCGATATCTCCGATTCGGTTGTAGAGGACGGCCTGTAGGGCTGCAGTGTTGGCTTCTGCTCGCCCGTGTCATCAGCTGATAAGTAGGAAGGATATGATTCCAACCCCTTCTCATCCGATAAATAGGACAAATAGGTTGTTGGCGATGATTAGGATAAGTATTGCGATTAGGAAGAATAGTAGGAAGGTGAAGAATTTTGTGATGTATGGGTCTGAGGCTATGTATCATGTTGCGAATTGCAGGATTGATCATGATACGAATAGTGCGATGGGGAAGAAGGTGAGGGAGTAGAAGTCTATTTTTAGGCTGATAGGGATTTTAAAGTTTATGATGTACTTTCATTCTCATAGGGTAACTAGGCTTTCTGTGCCTGAGTGGATGAAGATTGTTATGGGGATTAGGCTGATTAAGAAAGAGGCTTTGACTGTATTTGTGATGATGTCAGGGGTGTTTTTGAGATGGGAGGATAGGAGTGGGAATAGGATAGGGGTGGATAGTGTGATTAGGGTTAGGAGTATGAATGTGTTTAGGACTATTGATAGGTCCATTACTTTCACTTGGATTTGCACCAAGATGAGNGGTTCCTAAGACCATTGGATTACTGTTATCCTTTNAAAGTAAGGGGACTGAGGTTTTATACTCAGATTCGAGAGTTAGCAGTTCCCGTTGGTTTGACCTCCCCTCGGCAGGTAAGAAGAGTTTAACTTCTATTTTTAGAATCACAGTCTAATGTTTTGGTTGAAACTATACTTGCATATGGGTACGCCAGAAATTAGTTCGGGCTTTAGGATTAGTAGTATTATAGGAATCATGTGTAGGGCTATTAATAGGTGTTCTCGTGTGGAGGAGTTTTGGATGGAGGTGATGTGGGATGGTAATGGGCCTCGTTGTGTTATTATGAGTATGTATAGGGTGTATGAGGCTGTAAGTAGGATTGCGGCCCCTGTTAGGATGATTGTGAAGGCAGATCAGTTGAATAGTGCGATTACGATGGTTAGTTCTGCTATGAGGTTTGTTGTTGGGGGAAGGGCTATGTTTGTTAGGTTGGCAAGGAGTCATCAGGTGGCTATTAGTGGTAGGAGGGGTTGAAGACCTCGTGTGAGTAGGAGGATTCGGCTGTGAGTTCGTTCATAGTTGGTGTTGGCTAGGCAAAATAGTATTGAGGAGGTCAGTCCATGCGAGATTATGAGGATTATTGCTCCTGAGAATGCTCATTGAGTTTGGATTATGGTTGCGGCTACTACTAGTCCTATGTGGCTGACAGAGGAGTAAGCAATTAGTGATTTGAGGTCGATTTGTCGCAGGCAGATAGCGCTGGTTATTAGTGCTCCTCAGAGGGCTAGGGTGATAAATGGATAGTGTAGGTTGTTTGATGATGGGTTTACTAGAATGGTGACTCGTATGATGCCGTATCCTCCTAGTTTTAGTAGTAGGGCAGCTAGTAGTATGGAGCCAGCAATNGGGGCTTCTACATGGGCTTTGGGTAGTCATAGGTGTAGTCCATATAGGGGGGCTTTGACTATGAAGGCTATTATTAGGGCTAGGCTTACTGCTAAATTGGATCAAGAGGAGTCTAATGGTGGGCGTGCTAGCTTTAGTATTGGGAGGTAGAGTGTGCCGATTTGATTTTGTAAGTGTAGGATGGCGATTAGAAGGGGTAGGGAGCTGGCTAGCGTATAGAATAGGAGGTAGATGCCAGCGTTCAGGCGTTCTGGTTGGTTGCCTCATCGAGTGATGAGGATGAGGGTGGGGATTAGAGTTGCTTCGAATGCGATGTAGAATAGTATGAGTTCTGAGGCTGAGAAGGCTAGGAGGATGAATAGTTGGGCTAGGACTACTGTTGTGGCGAATACTCGTTTGCGGATGGGGGGTTCTGGTTCTAGGTGGTTCTGGCTTGCTATGATCATGAGAGGTAGTAGTCAGCACGAGAGGACTAGTAAGGGGGAGGAGATTTGGTCGATGGATGTTCAGGGGGTTAAGCCTTTGTTTGGGTAGTAGGTTGGTGCGAGTCATTGTAGGCTGAGGGTGGCGATTAGTAAGCTATATAGTGTGATGTTAGTTCATAGGTGTTTGAGGGGAGAAAGGAAGGTTAGGGGAAGGAGTATTACAGTTGGAATGATGATTTTTAGCATTGTAGGAGGTTGAAGTTGTGTAGGTGGTCTGAGCCGTGAGTTCGGGTGGAGGCTACTAGTAGGGCTAGTCCTGTGCCTGCTTCGCAGGCAGAGAATGTTAGTATGATGATGGGTAAGATGGTAGAAGATGGTGCTTGTATGTGGATGGGTCATATGGCTAGTGCGACGTATATGGACAGTATTATGCTTTCTAGGCAGAGTAGGGCTGAGATTAGGTGAGTTCGGTGGAAGGCTAATCCTAGGGCGCTTAGGGTGAAGGCTGAGTAAAAGCTTAAGTGTAGGTAGGACATAAAGAAAGTTATAGGGTGTGAGCTATAATTTGTTGAGTCGAAATCAACCGTCTTAATTAGACTAACTTTCTTTTATTCGGCTCATTCTAGTCCGCCTTGGATTCATTCGTAGATTAGTCCTAATGTAAGGATGAGGATGAGGGAGGAAGTTCATATTAGAGTGGTGGTGGGGGATTGTAGTTGGGTGGCTCATGGAAGTGGGAGGAGTAGGGCGATTTCTAGGTCGAATAGGAGGAATAGGATGGCTACTAGGAAGAAGCGGATGGAGAAGGGTAGTCGGGCAGATCCTAGGGGGTCGAATCCGCATTCGTATGGGGATAATTTTTCTGGGTCGGGGTTTATTTGGGCGAGTCAGAAGTTTAGTATAGTTAGTAGGATGCTTAGGGTCAGTGATAGGGTTAGTATGAACAGGATTATGTTAATTACTCTTCTCTGGGTTTAAACCAGATTCTAAGGATTGGAAGTCGATTGTAATTAATATACTAGAAGAGTAGGATCCTCATCAGTAGATAGAGATGTAGAGGAATAGTCATACGACGTCTACGAAGTGTCAGTATCAGGCAGCAGCCTCAAACCCGAAGTGGTGGTTTGGTGTGAAGTGGTATTTGATTAGGCGTAGGAGGCATACTAGCAGGAAGATGGAACCAATGATTACGTGCAGTCCGTGGAATCCAGTGGCGACAAAGAAGGTGGATCCGTAGACTCCATCTGCGATGGAGAAGGGTGCTTCATAATATTCTATGGCTTGGAGGGCGGTGAAGTAGAATCCTAGGAGAACTGTCAGGGATAGGGCATGGATTGCTTGTTTTCGGCTAGCTTCTGTAATGCTGTGATGGGCTCAGGTGACGGTGACTCCTGAGGCTAGGAGGATTGCGGTATTTAGGAGTGGGACTTCTATGGGGTTTAGGGGTTTAATTCCTACGGGTGGTCATTGTCCCCCCAGTTCTGGTGTTGGGGCTAGGCTTGAGTGGAAGAAGGCTCAGAAGAATCCTAGGAAGAAAAAGGCTTCGGATGTGATGAATAGGGCTATTCCGTAGCGTAATCCTTTTTGTACGGTAGGGGTGTGGTGGCCTTGGAATGTACTTTCTCGTACAATATCACGTCATCATTGGAATATGACGAGGAGGGTGGAGAGTAGTCCTAGGATTAGGAGTCGAGGGGAGTTGTAGTGGAATCATATTGTTAGTCCTGAGGTAGTGAGGAGGGCGGCGGCTGCTCCTAGGATAGGTCAAGGGCTGGGGTCTACTATATGGTAAGAGTGTGCTTGGTGTGCCATTGTGTGTTAAATGTTTTCTTGTAGGTAGAGGCTCAGTAGTAGGACGAAGACGTAGGCTTGGATCATAGCTACTGCCACTTCTAGGATTGTTAGTAGGAAAAGAACTAGTAGGGTTAGGAGGGAAACCATTGGTATTGTGGTAAAGAGGGTTGTTGTGGCTGTGGAGATGAGTTGGATGAGTAGGTGGCCTGCTGTTAGGTTGGCTGTTAGGCGTACTCCTAGGGCTAGGGGTCGGATGAGTAGGCTTGTTGTTTCGATTAGGATTAGGGCGGGAATTAGGGGGGTGGGGGTGCCTTCTGGGAGGAGGTGACCTAGTGAGGCGGAGGGTTGGTTTCGTAGGCCTGTCAGGAGGGTGGCAAGTCACAGGGGGAAGGCTAGTGCTAGGTTTATGGAGAGTTGGGTGGTTGGGGTGAATGTGTAAGGTAGTAGGCCTAGAAGGTTGATGAGTAGGAGGAAGATTATTAGTGATGTTAGGATTAGGGCTCATTTATGGCCTTTTTTATTTAATGGTATTATTAGTTGTTTTGTGACTAGGTTGATGAATCATAGTTGGAGGGTGGAGAGCCGGTTGGTGATTCATCGGTTATCTAGGGAGGGTAGTAATAGGGCTGGGAATGTTATTGAAATGAGGATTAGGGGAATTCCTAGGAGGGATGGGCTTGAGAATTGGTCGAAGAAGCTTAAGTTCATGGTCAGGTTCAGGGGGTTGTGCTTGGGGCGATGGGAGGTTTGTTGGATGGAGGGTTTATTGTCACGAATGTTAATAGCTTTGGTTGAATGATTAGGGAGAAAGTGAGTCATGAAGTGAGCATGATAAAAAATCAGGGGCTTGGATTTAGTTGAGGCATATCATTAAGGAGGGGATTCCCTCTTTCTTTAGCTTAAAAGGCTAATGCTGATTCATAGCTTCTTAATGATTAGGATGTAATCAGAGAGGATCAGCTTTCGAAGTTGGCGAGTGGGGTGGATTCTACTACGATTGGTATGAAGCTGTGATTGGCTCCGCAGATTTCTGAGCATTGTCCGTAGAAGACTCCAGGTCGGGAGGCAAGGAATGAAGTTTGGTTGAGGCGTCCTGGGATTGCATCGGTTTTTACGCCCAGGCTTGGAACGGCTCATGAGTGTAGGACGTCATCAGCGGTGACGATGACTCGGATGGTGGAGCTTATAGGAACAACAACACGATGGTCAACTTCTAGTAGGCGGAAGTGCCCTAGGGGTAGGTCTGCTGTTGGAATCATGTAAGAGTCAAATGTAAGGTCTTTGAGGTCGGTGTATTCGTAGGTTCAGTATCATTGGTGACCGATGGCTTTTAGGGTGAGGTCTGGTTCGTTGATTTCGTCCATTATGTAGAGGATCCGCAGGGATGGGAGGGCGAGTGTTACCAGTACTATAGCTGGGAGGATGGTTCAAACAAGTTCGATTTCTTGTGCATCGACTGTGCTTGATGAAAGTTTTTCTGTTAGTATATGAGTCAATAGGTAGAGGACTAGGCTGCAAATTGCTAGTGCTACCATTAGGGCGTGGTCGTGGAATCCTATGAGTTCTTCTATGATAGGGGAGGAGGCGTCCTGGAAGTTAAGTTGTGAGTGGTTAGCCATATTTGAGTGGAGATGTGCTGGGTTTTCACCTGCAATTTAGTCTTGACAAGGCTATGTAATTGTTTTACTAACATCTCTTTATGAGAAAGAAGCATAAGTGGCCTATGCGGTTGGCTTGAAACCAACATATGGGGGTTCGATTCCTTCCTTTCTTGGACTTGAACAAAGGCGGGTTCTTCAAAGGTGTGGAATGGGGGAGGGCAGCCGTGGATTCATTCGACGTTGGTGCTTGTTAGTTCTGGTTGAAGGACTTTACGTTTTGATGCGAAGGCTTCTCAGATGATGAAGACTAGCATGATTACGGCTGTTAGTGAGATAAGGGATCCTACTGAGGAGATGGTGTTTCATAGTGTGTAAGCGTCTGGGTAGTCTGAGTATCGTCGTGGCATGCCGGCTAGGCCTAGGAAGTGTTGGGGGAAGAAAGTGAGGTTTACACCTACGAATATTACGCCAAAGTGTGTTTTGGCTCATGTTGAGTGAAGAGTGTATCCGGTGAATAATGGGAATCAGTGTGTGAATCCGGCTAGAATTGCGAAGACAGCTCCTATTGATAGCACGTAGTGGAAGTGAGCTACTACGTAGTAGGTGTCGTGTAGTGCAATGTCTAGTGAGGAGTTTGCTAGAACGATTCCTGTTAGTCCTCCGATGGTGAATAGGAAGATAAATCCTAGGGCTCATAGTATTGGGGGGTCTCATTTGATTGTGCCGCCGTGAAGTGTGGCTAGTCAGCTGAACACTTTGATGCCTGTTGGGATGGCGATGATCATGGTAGCGGATGTGAAGTATGCTCGAGTGTCAACGTCTATTCCTACTGTGAATATGTGGTGGGCTCAGACGATGAAGCCTAAGAATCCGATGGACAGCATGGCTCATACTATTCCTATATATCCGAATGGTTCTTTTTTTCCTGCGTAGTAGGTTACAACGTGGGAGATGATTCCGAATCCTGGGAGGATTAGGATGTATACTTCGGGGTGGCCAAAGAATCAGAACAGGTGTTGGTATAGTACAGGGTCTCCTCCGCCTGCGGGGTCAAAGAAAGTAGTATTGAGGTTACGATCTGTGAGAAGCATTGTAATCCCTGCAGCGAGAACTGGCAGAGATAGGAGGAGGAGTACTGCAGTGATTAGGACGGATCATACGAATAGGGGGGTTTGGTATTGTGATAGGGCAGGTGGTTTTATGTTGATTGCTGTTGTGATGAAGTTGATTGCTCCTAGGATTGAAGAGATGCCGGCTAGGTGTAATGAAAAGATTGCTAGGTCTACTGAGGCTCCAGCGTGGGCCAGATTGCCGGCTAGTGGGGGATATACAGTTCATCCTGTACCTACTCCTGCTTCTACGGTGGAGGATGCTAGTAGAAGGAGAAAGGATGGTGGAAGTAGTCAGAAGCTTATGTTATTTATTCGGGGAAATGCTATGTCGGGGGCTCCAATTATCAGGGGAACTAATCAGTTTCCGAACCCTCCGATTATAATAGGCATAACTATAAAGAAAATCATTACGAAAGCATGGGCCGTGACAACTACATTGTAGACTTGGTCGTCTCCTAGAAGAGCTCCGGGTTGGCCCAGTTCTGCTCGGATGAGGAGGCTGAGGGCGGTACCCACTATTCCGGCTCATGCGCCGAAAATTAGGTATAGGGTTCCGATATCTTTGTGGTTAGTTGAGAATAATCATCGGTTTACGAATGTCACAGGTAAGATGGCTGAGTGTATAAGCGTTAGGCTGTAGTCCTTTTTACAGAGGTTCAATTCCTCTTCTTATCGGCTCTGTAGTGAAGTTCATGGTGAGTTGCAAGCTCATTGATGTACATTAAACGTGTACCGGAGTCTTAGGCAGAAGCCTGTTGGTTTGGGCATATAGCTGTTAACTATAGTGTTATGGGATCGAAGCCCATCTGTCTAGTGGCTGGAAGGTCCTAGCTTAATTAAAGCACCTGAGTTGCATTTAGGGGATGCAGGGTAATGGCCTGCGGACTTTAGCAGAAACTAAGAGAGTTTAACTCTTGTTTAAGGCTTTGAAGGCCTTCGGTTTAAATTGNTCCTAAGTTTCTTAAACGATTGCGATGAGTATGGGGGAGATGGGAAGGAGGATGACGGATATGGTGGTTAAGACAGCGATTAGGATGCTGGTTGGTTTGTTAGTGCGTCATTGTTTTATGTGGTTTGTGGTGTGTGGGGGAAGTGTAATTGTTGTGCAGTATGTGAGGCGGAGGTAGAAGAATAGGCTTAGTAAGGAAAGGAGGGAGATAAGAGTGGCTGCTGGGGCTATGTCTTGTTTGGTTAGTTCTTGGATGATGAGTCATTTAGGCAGGAACCCTGTTAGGGGAGGTAGGCCTGCAAGGGATAATAGGGTTAGGAGTAGTATTGCGTTTAACGATGGAATTTTAGTTCATGCGGTTATTAGGGTAGATAGTTTTAGCACTTTGATTGAGTTTAGGGAGAGGAAGACAGCTGCAGTCATTATGGTGTATAAGTAGAAGTTGAGGAGGGTAAGTTTTGGGTTGTAAATGATAATAATTGCTATTCAGCCTAGGTGGGAGATAGAGGAGAAGGCTAGGATTTTTCGGATTTGTGTCTGGTTTAGTCCTATTCATCCTCCCAGGGCTGTTGAAAGAATGGCTATGACAGTTAGGAGTGTTGGGTTTAGTGAGTGGGAGGTTATGTATAGCAGTGCAATTGGAGGGAGCTTCATAACGGTGGATAGGAGAAGGCCTGTGATGAGGGGGGAGCCTTGAAGGACTTCTGGAAATCAGAAGTGGAATGGGGCTAAGCCTAGTTTCATTGCAATTGCTGAAGTGAGGATGACGGCAGATACTGGATGGGAGAGCTGGGTAATGTCTCATTGTCCGGTATGTCAGGCGTTGGTTATGCTAGAAAACAGTAGAAGGGCTGAGGCGGTTGCTTGAGTTAGGAAGTATTTGGTAGCAGCTTCGATGGCTCGTGGGTGATGTGACTTAGAAATTAATGGGAGGATGGCGAGTGTGTTGATTTCAAGTCCTGCTCAGGCTATAATTCAGTGGTTGCTTGAAATTGTGATGGTTGTTCCTAACATTAGGCTAGCGATAAAAATTAGTTTTGCTTGGGGGTTCATTAGCAGGGGAAGGAGTTGAACCATCATTTTCGGGGTATGGGCCCGATAGCTTGTTTAGCTGACCCTACTAGAAAGTAATATAAGGGGAGTATGGAGGGTTTTGATCCCTCTAGTGTGGGTTCGACTCCTGCCTTTCTAAGCGTTAGGAAATGAGAGGACTGGTATACCTCTATGTTCACTTTATCATAGTGACCCTTGGTGTTCAGGCACATTTCCGAGGGTCTTATATAAGGAGGTAGACCCGCGTAGCAAATTGGTATGCTGGTGTGTCAGAGGCATAGGGCAAGTGTGAGTGGCAGGAAGTTTTTTCATAATAAGTGCATTAGCTGGTCATATCGGAATCGGGGGTAGGAGGCGCGAATTCATAGGAATCCTGCCGATAAGAGTAGTACTTTTGTGGCTAGTACGACGGGGAATAGCTCTTGAGGGGGGTTTAGGAAGCTTGGGTTGAAGAATAGGATGGTGGTTAGGGTGTTTATAAGTATGATGTTGGCGTACTCGGCTAGGAAGAACAGGGCAAAGGGGCCTGCTGCGTACTCTACGTTGAATCCGGAGACTAATTCGGATTCCCCTTCTGTTAGGTCAAATGGGGCGCGGTTTGTTTCGGCAAGTGTGGAGACGTATCATATTATAGCGAGGGGTCAGCAGGAGAAGATAAGATACAGGGGCTCTTGGGTGACCGCGAGGGTGTTGAGGGTATAGTTACCGCTTAGGATGACAACGGATAGTAGAATAAGTGCTAAAGTTACTTCATAAGAGATTGTTTGGGCTACTGCTCGGAGTGCTCCAATTAGGGCGTATTTTGAGTTGGAGGCTCAGCCTGATCATAGAATGGAGTATACTGCCAGGCTTGATATAGCTAGTAGGAAGAGCAGGCCTAGGTTGAGGTCTGCCAGGGAGAAGGGTAGGGGCAGTGGTGTTCAGATTGAGATTGCCAGAAGTAGCGCTAGGATAGGGGTCGCAATGAACAGGATGGGAGAGGATGTTGACGGTCGAATGGGCTCTTTGATAAATAGTTTTACTCCGTCTGCTAGGGGTTGTAGGAGTCCAAAGGGACCGACGATGTTTGGTCCTTTTCGACTTTGCATGTAGCTTAAGATTTTGCGTTCTACTAGGGTGAGGAAGGCTACTGCGATTAGGATCGGGATGGCATAGGAGAGGGCTATGATTAGGTTGATTAGTAGGGGGTAGTTGGTCATGGGTTATTTGGTTTAAGCTAGGGAGAGGATTTGAACCTCTGATTTAAAGGACTTAAGCCTTTTGCATTTTCCGAGCTCTGCCACGCTAGCTGGTCCTTTTCTTGGACGTGGTGTGGTGTGATAGCCTTTTGTAATTTAGTTGGTTTCATTACTTAAGGCGAAGGCTTGCTTGTGGTATTGGCCTCACTTTTCCTATCCTTTCGTACTGGGAAGAGTTCATCATAGATAGAAACCGACCTGGATTGCTCCGGTCTGAACTCAGATCACGTAGGACTGTTAATCGTTGAACAAACGAACCCTTGGCAGCTGCTGCACCACCAGGATGTCCTGATCCAACATCGAGGTCGTAAACCCCCTCGTCGATATGGACTCTCGGAGGGGATTGCGCTGTTATCCCTGGGGTAGCTTGGTCCATCGATCAATTATATTGGGTCTGGGTGCTATTCGCACGTTGAGGGGTTGCTCTCAGTCTAGAGGGATGGTCTAATTTTTGGAGGTTTTGTTTTGCTCCAAGGTCGCCCCAACCGAAAAACGCAGACCAGTAGCTTAAATGTCAGTGAACCCGGTGGGTGTGTAGGTGATTTAAGGTGGTTGCTGGTTTTGAAGTTCCACAGGGTCTTCTCGTCTTATGTGTTTATCCCTGCTTTTGTACAGGAAGATCAATTTCACCGATTGCCTGTAAGAGACAGTTAAGACCTCGTTTAGCCATTCATACTAGTCTCGATTTATGGGACAATTGATTGCGCTACCTTCGCACGGTTAGGATACCGCGGCCGTTGAACGTGAGTCACCGGGCAGGCATCACCTTCAATACTTGTTTGTGGTTTGCTGAAGGCTATGTTTTTGGTAAACAGTCGGGCCTTGACGGGTTTGCCTAGTTCCTTTTACAGGTTTTAATCTTTCTTAATGGACGCTCCTCTGTCGGGTTAACAAGATGTTTAATACTCTGCTTGTTTGATTTGTCGTATATTGGTTATTTGTTAATAATGTACAGATGTAAGCTTGCGTCGTAGAGGGAGGGCCCTGGTTACTCATTCTAGCATTAATTCTCCTATTTAAATATAGGTTAGCCTGTTAATGATGAGGGAGTCGCATGGTTCTTATATTTTTGTAGGGTAGAGCTTTAACGCACTCTTTGTTGATGGCTGCTTGAAGGCCCACAGTATGGTATTGGGAATTGGTGCTTATCCGCTCGTAGAGATTGTATTCTTTTTTAAAGGAGCTGTCCCTCCTTTAAATAGCCCTTAATTCGCTTCATTAGGGTTCGTGGGTTTCCTTGGAGAAGAATTAAGAGTGAACTAAGATTCGTTTCACAGGCAACCAGCTATCACCCAGCTCGATTGGCTTTTCACCACTACTAACAAGTCATCCCACTCTTTTGCCACAGAGACGGGTTCGCTCAATAATAGCTGCTCGTAAGTAGCTCGCTTGGGTTTCGGGGTGGCAAACTTAAATTCATTTTGCTTGGTTTTTCTTGCTAGACCATGATGCAAAAGGTACAAGGGTTGATCTTTGCTGTTTTTAGCTTAAGTTTCACTGCTATTTCATCTTTCCCTTACGGTACGTAGTCTCTATCGCTCCAATGGTGTCTTTTCTATCGCCTATACTGGGACTAGTAAATGCTTTAGTTGGGTGTTTGGGGAGTAGCTTTGTTATTCCAGGTCATGTCGATTGGGCTAGAGTTTGGCATCAAGACGATCTGGTATTAGCAGACATTTTTCAGGTGTAAGCTGAATGCTTTTGTTTAAGCTACGTCTTGGTATCCTAAGTGCACCTTCCGGTACACTTACCTTGTTACGACTTACCTCCTCTTCGGCTGAATGGCTTATTAATTTATGGGGGTAGGGGGCGCTTGTGAGGAGGGTGACGGGCGGTATGTACGTGTCCCAGGGCCGGCTTAAAGAGGGCTCGATTGTCCCACTTTACTGCTAAATCCGCCTTCCAGGGGTTATTTCATACCCCTTTGCCGTATGTTCTAACTTAGAAAATGTAGCCCATTGCTCCCATTCCATAGGCTATACCTTGACCTGTCTTACTAGCGTGGTGGGGCTATTGCGCTCACTGTTGGACTTTCAGGGGAGGTGAGCTGGCGACGGCGGTATGTAGGCTGTTTTGGCAAGGAATGGTCAGGTATATCGTGGATCATCGATTACAGAACAGGCTCCTCTAGGTGGGTTTGGGGCACCGCCAGGTCCTTAGAGTTTTAAGCGTTGGTGCTCGTAGTTCTCGGGCGGATGCTTTAGTAGGGGTAAGCATCAAGATTTAGGGCCAGGCATAGTGGGGTATCTAATCCCAGTTTGGGTCCTGGCTTTCGTGGAGTTCAATTAATCGTTGTTCTAAGACCTTCTTTAAGGAGGTGGCCTTATTGGCATCTTGGGCTTGTGACAACTCAGTTGCTTTTTAGTCTTAGTTACTTGGATAACATGTGACCACGCTTTACGCCGTTATAATGTTAATTTGGGTCTCCTGTATGACCGCGGTGGCTGGCACAGGATTTACCAACCCTAAATTGCTATGGCTAAGTCAAGTTTACACTCATTGCTTAATATTAACTACTGCTGAGTACCCGTGGGGGTGTGGCAATTGCAAGGCGTCTTGGGCTACGGGTGTGGTGAGCCTGATACCCGCTCCTATCTACCTAATCAAGGTGTCCAGGGCATCTACACTGGAGCGCGGATACTTGCATGTATATACCTAGCAAAAACTAACAGTAAGGTTAGGACTAAGTCTTTTGTCCTTGGGTGTGTATGGCAGCCATCTTGACATCTTCAGTGTCATGCTTTTTATAAGCTACAAGAACTTGGGGAATTTGGTAAGTGGTTGATTGATTGTTTTTTGATCATGTTTTATATTTTAGTTTGGTTTTTTGGTGAGGTTAAAAAGGAAGTGGTAGGGCAGGTTCTGTGATTTGTTTGTAGATTTTTTTTGTTGGTGTGATGATGGTGATGGTTATGTGTTTTTTATTAGAAAAAATGGAGGAAGGTCAATTGATGATGAATGAATGATGAATGTTTTGGAAAATGTAGGAGAATATGGTTTGTTTTTTTGATAGAAAAAAAACAAAAAATGTCAAGATAAAAAAAAATAACGCATAAAATGGAGTTTGAATGAAAGTTCCTAGAACATTGAATAATAATTGGTATGTCCGGCGACCATTACACTATTTATTGTCTAGAGGTAGGTAGCGCGCCCTCCATGAATGGGGTCAAAGTGCATCAGTGCCAAGTTTGCGACGACCTTATCCGTTAAACCATGACATTCTGGGTGTTAGGGGATTCATATGTTCGGCGGTCATGTGATGGACATGTCAAGAGGAAGATATCACCTGCTACGCACTTGAAGGGCTTATTGAAGAGACGCTAAAAAAAAACAAGTGTAGGAGGTCGGTATGCCGAGGTAATGAGATTAGGGAGGAATATTCAACCGACCACTTGTATCTGTGAAGAGCAAGGAGGTAGGAGTGGTGTAGTTCATGATCCTGAAGTTACAACCAATAGCGCAAAAGAGCATTAAGAGGACAAGTATGCGCCTGAGGGCAATAACCTAATTCACCCATACGTTGAGTAGCTCGGTTCTCGTGAGAAGCGCGATTAATAGATAACCATGTTCTCTGGCTTGGGAGTGCTTGAAGGCTGTTGGAGGAGCATTTACCTAGGAGGTGGGCGAATTCAGTAGACTAGGGGAATTCAAAGGTGTACAGGGACATTCCTCGTTCTCTAGGTTGGAGTTGTGTATAGTAGATAAGTGTCTAGTCTGTGGGCGACGCTTGCGGCTTGGCCTTGGGTAGGAGAATTTGGGCTGTATGGTACCTGAAACAAGAATGTATCTAGGAGTGACATTGGCCGAATATCACCCGTTTTGGAGATAATGTTTGGGCGTTTTGTGGAGAGGCATAGCGTATGATGTGGGGTGTCCTACATTTCATGGACTGTCTGATGGGGCAGAGAGTGCGATGCATATTATACATACCCTGAAAAACATGAAGAAAAACATGTTGGGGGGGGAAGGGGGGGGATGATGAAGGATGAGTGAGGC